TTTTTGTACGACAAACCAAAATAAATAAGTAATAAAACGTTAGAATAATTTGAATCAACTCGAAAAAATAATTGAATAATTTAACAATTTCCCCTTCATATTTCATATTTGATATTGATTAGCTCACCAATCCATATGTAATGGAACTCTATTCGCTTTTCTGATTGATATATAAAATAATAGAATTAGGAAATCCTCTATTTACTATTCACTGAATAATAACCTTTTTGTTGACAAAAGAATAAAGATCATTTCTATTCCAAGGTGGGGAGTTTTATTTTCCCCATCGACCTATTTGCAGAATAAAATGAAAATAAAATTCTATATTTGCATATCTATAGAAGAACGTATATAAAAATCTTTAGTGAAAGTTAAGAACTCATTGAAATTAATGGATTCTATTTTGAAACCTTTTTGTTTTGTCGAACTTTCTAACTTTTTATTTTCTCTGAATTATTATATAGACCCCCATGTATATCTTGCCCTTAACCCAATAGATAAAATTGCTTAATGAAATTTTGTATGACTAATTGTGAATTTTGAGCGATGCAAAATGGGTTCTTTTCTTTCTCTTTTGTTGTCAAAATCCCCTTTTTGTTTTATTTTAGATTTATGAAAAAAAAATAAGAAATTGCTACTTAAACAATGAAAACAAAAATTTTTTTAACTCTATTCCTTAATTGAGTATAGTTAATTGAGTATAGAACGGTTTAGTTACAAGAGTTGAATTCGAGGAAAGCATAAAATATAGGAAAGTCCCGGGTTAAATAAAAAAACTAAGACTCTAAACTCAAATCGAAAATAATGAACCTTCAACCTCAAATTCCTATTTGAACAACTTTTTATTGTTATTGATCCATTTGAATCATTACTAAACTAAAATAGCTTACTCAATCTCGACGATTGCTTATTCATAAGCTATTATGAGTTCAAGACAGGCCGCTATGGTGAAATTGGTAGACACGCTGCTCTTAGGAAGCAGTGCTAATGCATCTCGGTTCGAGTCCGAGTGGCGGCATACCATCTTCTAAAAAGGATAAATAGGTCTTATAATGAATTCAATTCCCGATTTCCATTTTAGAATTATGTAATTAAGGGACTCTTCTTTTTTAAGATTTTTTATGATATTTTCAACCTTAGAGCATATATTAACTCACATTTCCTTTTCGATCGTTTCAATTGTAATTACAATTCATTTGATAACCTTTTTAGTCGATGAAATTGTAAAACTATACGATTCGTCAGAAAAGGGCATAATAGTTACTTTTTTCTGTATAACAGGATTATTAGTTACTCGTTGGATTTCTTCAGGACATTTCCCACTAAGCGATTTATATGAATCATTAATTTTCCTTTCATGGAGTTTCTCCCTTATTCATATAATTCCGTATTTCAAAAAAAATGTTTTAATTTTAAGTAAAATAACTGGACCAAGTGCTATTTTGACCCAAGGCTTTGCTACTTCAGGTATTTTAACTGAAATACACCAATCTGGAATATTAGTACCTGCTCTTCAATCTGAGTGGTTAATAATGCACGTAAGTATGATGATATTGGGCTATGCAGCCCTTTTATGTGGATCGTTATTATCAGTAGCACTTCTAGTGATTACATTTCGAAAAAACGGAAAGCTTTTTTACAGAGCAATGGTTTTTTAAACGAGTCATTTTTCTTGGGTGAAAATGTTTTAGAAAATACTTCGTTTTTTTCTGCTAAAAATTATTACAGGTCCCAATTGATTCAACAATTGGATTATTGGAGTTATCGGGTTATTAGTTTAGGATTTACTTTTTTAACCATAGGAATCCTTTCGGGAGCTGTATGGGCTAATGAAGCGTGGGGGTCATATTGGAATTGGGACCCAAAAGAAACTTGGGCATTTATTACTTGGATCGTATTTGCAATTTATTTACATACTCGAACAAATAGAAATTTGCGGGGTGCAAATTCTGCAATTGTAGCGTCTATAGGCTTTCTTATAATTTGGATATGCTATTTTGGGGTCAATCTATTAGGAATAGGGTTACATAGTTATGGTTCTTTTCCATCAACATTTAATTGAATTCAAGACAAGTTATTACAAATACAAGAGCGGGCGACGCATTGTATGAACCAGCATGCGGACCGTGTGAATCAAATATTGTATTGATGATTCACACGGTTTTCTACCATATGTAGTTCGATTTCATTGTTTTTACTTAATTCTTAAGTTAAGAGAAGAAAAAAAGTCTTCTTTTTTTCATTGTCCAAGAATGTTTTTAAAAACAAACATAGGTTTTTTTTATTTCAGTCATCCAATTATCTATAAAAAAAATTAGATATAATAACTTCGACCTTGTCAACTGCTAATGAAAGAACGAAATCGGGGTATATACCAATACCTATTACGGGTAAAAAGATGGAGATCGAAAGAAATAACTCTCGCGGTCCAGAATCAAAAAAAGAATTCTTCGGAGCGTTAAATAGCTTGTATCCATAGAACATCTGGCGTAGCATAGATAATGAATAAATAGGAGTTAATATAATTCCAATTGCCATTACAAAAGTAATTAGTAGTTTTGGAATTAAAAGATATTTTTGGCCGGTAATTATTCCAAAAAATACTATCAATTCGGCAACAAAACCACTCATACCTGGTAATGCAAGGGAAGCCATCGAAAAGCTACTGAACATCGTGAACATTTTTGGCATTGGAATAGCTATTCCGCCCATTTCGTCAAGATAAACAAGGCGGATTCTATCATAAGTCGTTCCCGCCAAGAAAAAAAGTGCAGCACCAATAAATCCATGAGAGATTATTTGTAAAAGGGCTCCATTAAGTCCCGTATCGGTTAGAGAACTAATTCCTATAATTATGAAACCCATATGAGAGACAGAGGAATAGGCTATTCTTTTTTTTAAATTCCGTTGGCCAAGAGATGTTGAAGCTGCATAGATTATTTGTATTGTACCTATTATCATCAACCAAGGAGAAAATATAGAATGGGCATGAGGTAATAATTCCATATTGATTCGAATTAATCCATACGCTCCCATTTTTAATAAGATTCCGGCTAGAAGCATACAAGTACTGTAATGTGCTTCTCCATGGGTATCTGGTAACCATGTGTGTAGGGGGATAATGGGCGATTTGACAGCAAAAGCAATAAAAAATCCAATATAGAAGATTATTTCTAAAACCACAGGATATGACTGATTAACTGATGTTTCAAAATTTAATGTTGGTTCATTAGAACCATATAAAGCAACACCCAAAACTCCCATTAAGAGAAAAACAGAACCCCCCGCCGTGTACAAAATAAATTTTGTAGCTGAGTACAGACGTTTCTTTCCTCCCCACATGGCTAGAAGTAGATAAACAGGAATTAATTCTAACTCCCACATGATGAAAAAAAGTAAAAGGTCCCGAGACGAAAATGATCCAATTTGACCACTGTACATTGCTAACATGAGAAAATGGAATAATCTAGAATCTCGAGTAACTGGCCAAGCCGCTAAAGTCGCTAAAGTAGTGATAAATCCTGTTAATAAAATGGGTCCTATAGAAAGTCCATCTATTCCTAATCTCCAATGGAAATCAAAAAAATCGATCCATTTATAATCCTCTACTAGTTGGATTAATGGATCATCCGATTGGAAATGATAACAAAATGCATAAGTTGTTAGAAGGAGTTCTAAAATACATATACATATCGTATACCACCGAACTACCCTATTTCCTTTATGGGGAAGAAAGAAAATTAAAGAACCCGCAAATATCGGAAAAACGACAATTATTGTTAACCAAGGAAAATAATTCGTAGTAAAGACAAGATACACTTGGACCAAAAAAACCCGTGCTCAAAATATTTTGATTTTCGAGCACAGGTTTGTCGGTAAAAAGATTAAATGGATTCAAGTAGAGTTTTCTCGAACGTATTAATAAGCTAGACCCATACTGCGAGTTGTTTCATGCCATAAATAAACTCGGACACTCAAGAAATCTGTTGGACAGGCGGATTCACATCTCTTACAACCAACACAGTCCTCTGTTCGTGGAGCAGAAGCAATTTGTTTAGCCTTACAACCGTCCCAAGGTATCATTTCTAATACATCGGTGGGGCAGGCTCGGACACATTGAGTACATCCTATACACGTATCATAAATCTTTACTGAATGTGACATTGGGTCTATACGTTTTTGAATGTTATAAATTTTCGATCTAGTAAACTTAGAAACGAATCATATATTTAGATACCAGATGAATCAATGAGTTATCATAATTTTCTAATCAACCCCTTTCTGGATTGGTTTATGAGATATGAGAGAGGCCAAAATACTTTGATTTCTTATGTTTTGCAAACAAGATCATACCTTACGTAGTAAACATGCTAATTAAAATAGTTAAAATAGATTTCTCAACATTCGACTCTAGATGATTAATATTAATTATTCAACAAATTTGATTGGTTGATACGAGTTGATTTTCTGTTACGGTAAATTGATGAAACAATAGCCAGTCCAATGGCTGCTTCAGCGGCTGCAATAGCTATAACAAAAATTGAGAAAATGTCTCCTTTTAATTGACGATTATCAAAAAAATCAGAAAATGTTACAAAATTTATATTAACCGCATTCAATATAAGTTCAAGACACATAAGGGCTCTAACCATATTTCGACTTGTGATCAATCCATAGATACCGATAGAAAATAAATAGGCACTCAAAACAAGTACATGTTCGAGAATCATTAAACAACTCCTTATCAATCTCTACTCCTTTCAATATGAACAACAATTCAACTAATTTAATGGATTAGTATATAACAAGTATGGAACAAAGAAATATATTGGTACTGGATTGACCTAAAGTCTTTCTATTTATCCAGCTAGAATTCAAATAGAATTGAAGGAAAATGAATGTGATAAGACAGAACAAAATTTTATTTGAATTCCAAGTTTTAATAGAAATTTTTTATTGACGAGCTACAGCAATTGCACCTATTAAAGCAACTAAAAGGA